AAATATTTATATAAATTTGGGTTTTTTAGGAGATATTACTTAAATATAATTATTTAAATAATATTTAATTAAATAATAATTTTTTATTTCATTATATTATTTATATTATAAAAAAATTTTTTTTTTGAATTTTATATAATTTGTATTATAATATATTTAGGGGATATATTATAATTTAAATATTTATATAAATTTGGGTTTTTTAGGAGATATTACTTAAATATAATTATTTAAATAATATTTAATTAAATAATAATTTTTTATTTCATTATATTATTTATATTATAAAAAAATTTTTTTTTGAATTTTATACAATTTGTATTATAATATATTTAGGGGATATATTATAATACAAATTATATAAAATTGGGTTTTTAGGAGATATTACTTAAATATAATTATTTAAATAATATTTAATTAAATAATAATTTTTAAATAATTATAATTTGGCTTTTTTTTGTTATTATTTAAGTATATATATATAATAGTTATTTATTAATAAATTTTTTAATATTACTAAATGAAATTATTTATTTAGTAATAATTTATTTATAAAAATTTAAATATATAATTATATTTAAATTTAAAAGTTTTATTTTAGCTTAAAAAATTTATTATTAATTTATATTATATGTAAATTTTTGTATGAATTTATATTTATTTTAAAAATAAATATATTATAATTTATTATTTGCAATAATTAATATTATTAATTAAAGAAATTTAGAAATAGAAATATTAGTTTAATATTAACTTAATTTGTGCCAGCAGTTGCGGTTATACAAATAATATAAATAAATTTTATCAATAATAGTTAAATGAAATTAAATTTTAAAATAAAAATAAATTTATTAAGTGAAATTTTAAATTTATAATATTTTATTTACAAATTAAATTAAAGCTAAAAATTTTTAATTATAAACTAGGATTAGATACCCTATTATTTAAAATGTAATTTAATTTATTTGAGTAGTATTAGTTATATTCTTGAAACTAAAAAAATTTGGCGGTATTTTAGTCTATTCAGAGGAACTTGTTTTTTAATCGATAATCCACGATGTACCTTACTTAAAATTGTTAATCAATTTATATATCGTTGTTATTAGAATATTTTATAAGAATAATAATTTTCTATAATTTTTATTAAAATTAATATCAAATCAAGGTGTAGTTTATTTTTAAGTAAAAATGAGTTACAATAAATATTTATTTATGAATTTAAATATGAAAAATTTAATGAAATTGGATTTGATAGTAAAATTATAAAGATAAATAATTTGATTTTAGCTCTAAAATATGTACATATCGCCCGTCACTCTTATTATTAAAATAAGATAAGTCGTAACATAGTAGATGTACTGGAAAGTGTATCTAGAATCAATTTAAAGCTTATATAGAAAAGTATTTCATTTACATTGAAAAGAATTTTGTGCAAATCAATATAGATTGATTAATAATTATTTATTTTTTTTATTTATTATATAATTATAATTTATTAAAAATAATTATAAATTTTATTGTTTAAGTATATTATATTGAATAAATAAATTTAATAATAGTTTATTAGTATTGTGAAAAAAAATTGAAATATTATGAAAAATTTTTATTTAAAAAGAAAATTTAATTTATTGTATCTTGTGTATCAGAGTTTATTAAATAAAAAATATTTAATATATTTTTCTCGATTTTAAAAGATTTAATAAATTATAAAATTTAATGTAATAAAATTATTTTAAATAATTTATTAGAAATGAAATGTTATTCGTTTTTAAATATATCTAGTTTTTTAAGAAATAAATTCAATTTAATTTTAAAAATTTATTTGTTTAATTAATATTAATTAAATAACTTTTTAAATTTAATATTTTATGGGATAAGCTATAAAATAAATTTTTATAAATAATAAATAAAAATTAAAATATTATATGTTTAGAAGTAGCAATTTTTATTAAATTTGTTATAAATTAATTTTTATATTAAATTATTTATTAAATTTTAAATTTATATTAAAATATTTATTTTAATAAAAAAAATAAAGTAATTATGATAAAATTAGTATATAGATATTATTTAAATAAGTATATTTTTTTATGATAAGTTTAAATAAAGAATTCGGCAAAAATAATATTCGCCTGTTTAACAAAAACATGTCTTTTTGAATTTAATTTAAAGTCTAACCTGCCCAATGATTTTTTTAATGGCCGCAGTATTTTAACTGTGCAAAGGTAGCATAATCATTAGTCTTTTAATTGAAGGCTGGTATGAATGGTTGGACGAAATATTAACTGTTTCATTTAAAATTATAATAGAATTTTATTTTTCAATCAAAAAGTTGAAATATTATTAAAAGACGAGAAGACCCTATAAATCTTTATATATATATATATTTTAATTTTAAAGATTAATTTAATTTTAATATAAATATATATTTTATTGGGGTGATATTAAAATATAATTAACTTTTAAAATTTAAAACATTAATTTATGAATAAATGATCCATTTTTAATGATTATAAAATTAAGTTACTTTAGGGATAACAGCGTAATTTTTTTGGAGAGTTCATATTGATAAAAAAGATTGCGACCTCGATGTTGGATTAAGATATAAATTTAGGTGCAGTTGTTTAAATTTTAAGTCTGTTCGACTTTTAAAATCTTACATGATCTGAGTTCAAACCGGTGTAAGCCAGGTTGGTTTCTATCTTTAAATAATTAAAATATTTTAGTACGAAAGGATTAAATATTTAAATAATTTATTTTAATATAAAGAATATAATTAATTTATTTAAACTATTTTGGCAGATTAATGTAATAAATTTAGAATTTATAAATGTAATTTATATTACAAATAGTACTTGTTTTATATAGAAATTATTTTATTTTTAATTATAAATTTGATATTAGTTATTTGTGTTTTAGTAAGTGTTGCTTTTTTAACTTTATTGGAACGTAAGGTTTTAGGGTATATTCAAATTCGTAAAGGACCAAATAAAGTAGGATTAATAGGAATTCCTCAACCTTTTTGTGATGCAATTAAATTATTTACTAAAGAACAGACTTATCCATTAATATCAAATTATGTTTCTTATTATTTTTCACCAATTTTTTCTTTATTTTTATCTTTATTATTATGAATATGTATACCTTTTTTTATTAAAATATTTTCTTTTAATTTAGGTTTATTATTTTTTATATGTTGTACTAGATTAGGTGTTTATACAGTTATGATTGCTGGGTGATCATCTAATTCAAATTATGCATTATTAGGAGGGTTACGTTCTGTTGCTCAAACAATTTCTTATGAAGTTAGATTAGCTTTAATTTTATTATCATTTGTATTTTTAATTAATAATTATAATATATTAAGATTTTATTATTATCAAGTTTATTTATGATTTTTTATTATTTTATATCCTTTAGCATTTATTTGATTAATTATTTCTTTAGCTGAAACTAATCGTACTCCTTTTGATTTTGCTGAAGGAGAATCAGAATTAGTTTCAGGATTTAATGTTGAATATAGAAGAGGTAGATTTGCATTAATTTTTTTATCAGAATATGCAAGAATTTTATTTATGAGAATATTATTTTGTTTAATTTTTTTAGGAGGTGATATTATAAATTTTATTTTTTATTTTAAATTAATATTTATTTCATTTATTTTTATTTGAGTACGTGGAACTTTACCTCGATTTCGTTATGATAAATTAATATATTTAGCTTGAAAAAGATTTTTACCTTTTTCTTTAAATTATTTATTATTTTTTGTAGGACTAAAAATTTATTTAATTAATTTTGTTTAGTTAATAAATTTTAGTAAAGTTAATAGAAAATTAAAATTTCTATTATATGTTTTCAAAACATATACTTATTCAAGTTCATTAACTATATTATTTAATTTAATAGTTTATCTCATCATTTAGAAATTAAAGGGTTAATTAAGTAGTATATAAAATATAAAACAGTTAATAGTTGTCCAATTAAAATATAAGGATCTTCTACTGGTCGAGCTCCAATTCATGTTAATAAAATAATAATAGAAATTATTAATCAAAATAAAATTTGATTAATAGGATAAAATTCAATACCTCGGAATTTTCTTAAATTATAAAAAGGTATAATTATTAAAATAGCAATTGATATTACTAAAGCAATAACTCCTCCAAGTTTATTTGGAATTGAACGTAAAATTGCATAAGCAAATAAAAAGTATCATTCTGGTTGAATATGAATTGGAGTAACTAAAGGATTAGCAGGAATGAAATTATCAGGATCTCCTAATATATAAGGATTTAATAATGTTAATATAGTTAAAAGTATTATTATAATAATAAATCCTGTAATATCTTTATAAGAAAAATATGGGTGAAATGGAATTTTATCTAAATTTGAATTTAAACCTATAGGATTATTAGATCCTGTTTGGTGAAGAAATAGTAAATGAATTATTACAGTAGCTAAAACAATAAATGGTAAAATGAAATGAAATGTAAAAAATCGTGTTAAAGTTGCATTATCAACTGCAAATCCTCCTCAAATTCATTGCACTAAATCTAATCCTAAATAAGGAATAGCAGATAATAAATTAGTAATTACTGTAGCTCCTCAGAATGATATTTGTCCTCAAGGTAATACATATCCTATAAAAGCAGTAGCTATTACTAAAAATAAAATAATTGTACCTGATAGTCAAGTAGGTGTAAATATAAATGAACCATAATATATTCCTCGACCTACATGTAAATAAATACAAATAAAAAAAAATGATGCACCATTAGCATGTAAAGTTCGTAATAATCATCCATAATTTACATTTCGACAAATATGATCAACACTATTAAAAGCTATATTAATATCTGCTGTATAATGTATTGCTAAAAATAATCCTGTTAAAATTTGAATAATTAAACATAATCCTAATAATGAACCAAAATTTCATCATATGGAAATATTTGTTGGTGTTGGTAAATCTACTAAAGCATTATTAGCAATTTTTAAAATAGGATGGTTTGTTCGTAAAGGTATATTCATTAGTTAATTTATTGATCGAATTGGTCCATAGAATAATTTTGTAATTTTTACAGTAGCAATTAATGTAATTAATAAATAATTTATTAATAAAATTGTAATTATATTTGTTGGATAATTATATAATTTATTTAAATTTAGAGTATTTTCTATAATATAACTATTTAAATAAGAAATTGAATTTATTTCATTATTTAATGAATTAAAAATTAAAATTATTTTATCAAAAAAAATTATTAAAATAGTTAAAATAAATAAAGTAGTAATTATTAAAATAAATATTTTAGTTGAAAAAGTAAATATTTCATTTGAAGCTAAAGATGTTACGTAAATAAATAAAACAAGTATACCTCCAATAAAAATTAAAAATAAAATATAAGAAAATCAATAACTTTTTGTTATTAATCCTGAAATACAACAAATTATTGTTGTTTGAATTAATAATATTATTCCTATACTTAAAGGGTGATTTATTTGTAAAAATATAAATGCTAGTATTAAAATTATAATAGTTAAAATAAGTTGTATAATATCAAGAAGTAGTTTAAATAAAATATTAATTTTGGAGATTAATGATAAAAGTACTTTTTTTTTCTTGAAGTTTAAAAAGAAATATATATTCTTATTTTTGATTTACAAGACCAATGTTTTATTTAAACTATTAAAACTAATGATAATATTAATTAATTGAGGATTACCTTTTTTTTTAATAATAATAGGAATTTTTATTTTTATTTCTAATCGTAAACATTTATTGTCAATATTATTAAGATTAGAATATATTGTTTTATCTTTATTTTATTTATTATTTATTTATTTAAATATATTAAATTTTGAGAGATATTTTTGTATAATTTTTATAACTTTTAGAGTTTGTGAAGGAGTATTAGGATTATCAATTTTGGTATCTATAATTCGTATATATGGAAATGATTATTTTCAATCTTTTAATATTTTACAATGTTAAAAATTTTATTTATATTAATTATAATATTTCCTTTTTGTTTTATAGCAAATATATTTTGAATGGTTCAAAATATACTATTTTTTATTATATTTATTTTAATTATTTATAATTATTTTACTAATTATTGAATAATAATTTCTTATTTTTTGGGTATAGATTTACTTTCTTATGGAATAATTTTATTAAGTTTTTGAATTTGTGCATTAATATTAATGGCTAGTTATAGAATTAATAAGTATAAAAATTATGAAAAATTATTTTTAATGAATTTTTTAATATTATTATTAATATTGGTATTAACTTTTAGAAGAATAAATATATTCATATTTTATTTTTTTTTTGAATGTAGTTTAATTCCTACTTTATTAATAATTTTAGGGTGAGGGTATCAACCAGAACGTTTACAGGCTGGAATATATCTATTATTTTATACTTTATTAGTTTCTTTACCTATATTAGTAGCTATTTTTTATATTTATGATAAATATAATACAATAGAATTTTATTTAATTAATAATTATAATATAAATTATATAATGTTATATTTTTCTTTAATTTTATCTTTTTTAGTAAAAATACCTATATTTTTAGTACATTTATGATTACCAAAAGCCCATGTTGAAGCTCCGGTTGCTGGATCAATAATTTTAGCTGGAATTATATTAAAATTAGGAGGGTATGGATTATTACGATTTTTTTTTTTTTTACAAATTTTGGGATTTAAATATAATTATTGATTTATAAGAATTAGATTAGTAGGAGGTGTATTAGTTAGTTTAATTTGTTTACGACAAACTGATTTAAAAGCATTAATTGCTTATTCTTCTGTTGCTCATATAGGAATTGTATTAAGAGGATTAATAACAATAACTTATTGAGGAATTTCTGGTTCTTATACTTTAATAATTGCTCATGGTTTATGTTCTTCTGGACTATTTTGTTTAGCTAATATTACTTATGAACGGTTAGGTAGACGAAGATTATTAATTAATAAAGGTTTATTAAATTTTATACCTTCTATAACTTTATGATGATTTTTATTATGTTCAGCAAATATAGCTGCTCCTCCTACATTAAATTTATTAGGAGAAATTTCTTTATTAAATAGAATTGTTAGATGGTCAATATTAACTATATTATTATTAATATTTACATGTTTTTTTAGAGCTGCTTATACTTTGTATTTATATGCTTATAGACAACATGGAAAATTATATTCGGGGGCATATTCTTTTAGAATAGGATATCTTCGTGAATATTTATTATTATTTTTACATTGATTTCCTTTAAATTTATTAGTAATAAAATCTGAAATAAGATTATTATGATTATATTTAAATAGTTTAAAAAAAATATTGATTTGTGGTATCAATGATATGAATTTATTCATTTTAAATTATGAAATATTTATCAATTTGTTTAATAAATTTTATTATATTATTTTTTACAAGAATTATTTTATTATTAAGTTCTTTGTATTTTTTATTAAATGAAATTACATATTTTTTAGAATGAGAATTAGTTTCTTTAAATTCATTAAGAATTGTTATAACTTTTTTATTTGATTGAATAAGTTTAATATTTATATCTTTTGTTTTATTAATTTCTTCGTTAGTAATTTATTATAGAAAAGAATATATAATTCATGACAAAAATATTAATCGATTTATTATATTAGTTTTAATATTTGTATTGTCAATAATATTTTTAATTATTAGTCCTAATTTAATTAGAATTTTATTAGGTTGAGATGGATTAGGATTAGTTTCATATTGTTTAGTTATTTATTTTAATAATGTAAAATCTTATAATGCTGGAATATTAACTGCTTTGTTAAATCGAGTTGGAGATGTTTTTTTATTATTAGCAATTGCTTGGATATTAAATTATGGAAGATGAAATTATGTTTTTTATTTAGAATTTATAATAAATGATAATGAAATATTAATTATTAGAATTTTAGTTACAAGTGCAGCTATAACTAAAAGTGCTCAAATTCCATTTTCTTCTTGATTACCTGCTGCAATAGCTGCTCCTACTCCTGTTTCTGCTTTAGTACATTCTTCTACACTAGTAACAGCTGGTATTTATTTATTAATCCGTTTTAATATTTTATTATGTAATACTTTTATAAGACAATTATTATTATTATTAGCTGGTTTAACAATATTTATATCTGGATTAGGAGCTAATTTTGAATTTGATTTAAAAAAAATTATTGCTTTATCAACTTTAAGTCAATTAGGTTTAATAATAATAATTTTATCAATAGGTTATTATAAATTAGCATTTTTTCATTTATTAACTCATGCTTTATTTAAAGCATTACTTTTTATATGTGCAGGAGCTATTATTCATAATATAAATAATTCTCAAGATTTACGATTAATAGGGGGATTAAGATTATTTATACCTTTAACTTCTTCATGTTTTAATGTAGCTAATTTAGCTTTATGTGGAATACCTTTTTTAGCTGGATTTTATTCAAAAGATTTAATTTTGGAAATTGTTTCTTTAAGAATAATAAATATATTTATTTATTATTTATTTTTTTTTTCTACTGGTTTAACTGTATGTTATTCATTACGATTAGTATATTATTCAATAACTGGAGATATAAATTGTAGTTCATTAAATGTTTTAAATGATGAAAGTTGAGTTATATTAAAAGGTATATTAGGATTAGTATTTATAAGAATTATTGGAGGTAGAATATTAAGATGACTAATATTTGTAACTCCTCATATAATTTGTTTACCTTATTATTTAAAATATATAACTTTATTTGTTTGTATAGTAGGAGGATTAGTAGGATACATAATTTCTAATATTTCTTTATTTATAAGTAATAAATCTTTAAATAATTATTATATTAGAATATTTGTTGGTTCAATGTGGTTTATACCTTATATTTCAACATATGGTATTATTAATTATTCATTAAAATTTGGGATAAATATTGTAATAAATTTTGATCAAGGATGATCTGAATTTATAGGAAGACAAAATTTATATAAATATTTAACAATTAATTCCCAATTTATAAATTTTTTACAAAATAATAATTTAAAGGTTTATTTAATAATTTTTATTCTATGATTTATGATTTTAGTAATATTTATAATTATATTATAATTTAAATAGCTTATATATTAGAGTATGACATTGAAGATGTTAGGGAGGTTATTAAATCTTTAAATATTTAAGTAATTAAAAATAGTAACTTATAAAATAAATAAATATTTATTGTTACAATGAAAATGTAATGTTTTATTTAAACTATATAAATTAGAAATATAAATGGAATTAAACCATTAAAATAAAAAGTTAGCAGCTTTTATTTGAACCTCATATTTCTTTAATTGGAATTAAGTATTCATTATTATCATTAACAGTGATATACCTCTATTTTGGTTTCAATTAAATTTTAAATTACATTATTTAAGAATAAGGGTATAAAATACCTAAGATTAGGTCGAAACTAATTACAATAAATCGTTTCATATTCAAGGTAAATTTATGTAGTAAATAATTTTTGAATGCAAATCAAATGTTATGAATTTAACTATAACCCTAATTTGATCAGTTTAATATTCCTTGATTTCATTCATGATATAACCCAATTAATAAAATAATAATAAAAATGATTGAAGTAATACTTCAATAATATAAATTTGAAAATTTTAAAATTAAAATTATTGGTAAAATTAATGCAATTTCTACATCAAAAATTAAAAAAATAATTGTAATTAAAAAAAATTTTAAAGAAAAAGGTAATCGAGATGAAGATATAGGATCAAATCCACATTCAAAGGGAGATCTTTTTTCTCGATCTCTATAAGATTTTTTTGATAAAATAGTTGCTAGTAATATTACTACTATTGATAATGATATTAAAATTAAAGAAATTAAAATAATTGAAAAAATTATTTATATTATTATATTAATAAACCTTATGATTGGAAGTCATATATACTTTTATACTATATAAATATATTATCCTCCTCATCAATAAATTGATACATATAAAAATAATCAAACAATATCTACAAAATGTCAATATCATGCTGCTGCTTCAAAACCAAAGTGATGAGTTTTTGAAAAATGATTATTTAAATGACGAATTAAACAAATTAATAAAAATGTTGTTCCAATTAATACATGAATTCCATGAAATCCTGTTGCTATAAAAAAAGTAGATCCATAAACAGCATCAGAAATATTAAAAGAAGCTTCTATATATTCATATGCTTGTAAAATAGTAAAATAAATTCCTAATAATACAGTAAAAAATAATCCTTGAGTAGTTTGTGAAAAATTATTTTCTATTAAACTATGATGTGCTCAAGTAACTGTAATTCCTGAAGTTAATAGAATAGTTGTATTTAATAATGGAATTTGAAAAGGATTAAAAGGAGTAATTCCTAAAGGAGGTCAAATAGAACCTAATTCAATAGAAGGTGAAAGACTTCTATGAAAAAATGCTCAAAAAAAAGAAGAAAAAAATAAAATTTCAGATAAAATAAATAAAATTATTCCTCAACGTAGTCCAGTTGTTACAGAAAAAGTATGCAATCCTTGAAAAGTTCTTTCTCGTGATACATCTCGTCATCATTGATAAACAGTTAAAATTGTAATTATTGTTCCTAAAATTATTAATGAATTATCAAATTGATGAAATCATTTAACTAAACCAGAAACTATAGTTATAGTACCGATTGCTCCTGTTAAAGGTCATGGGCTATAATCTACTAAATGAAATGGGTGATTTGAGTGTGTTGACATTTTATGTTAAATAACTTCACTAGAATATAATGTTCTTAATACAGCAAATACATAAGATTGAATAATAGCAACTGCAGATTCTAAAATTAATAATAAAATTTGTAAAATTAATAAAATTATAATTATTAAAGATGCTAATGAAGGTCCAGTATTTCCTAATAATGTTATTAATAAATGACCAGCAATTATATTTGCAGTTAATCGAACTGCTAAAGTTCCAGGTCGAATAATATTTCTAATAGTTTCAATACAAACTATAAATGGTATTAAAACACCAGGAGTTCCTTGAGGAACTAAATGAGCAAATATATGTTGTGTATTATTAATTCAACCATAAATTATGAAAGCTAATCATAAAGGAAAAGCTAATACTAATGTTAAAGTTAAATGACTAGTTCTAGTAAAAATATAAGGGAATAACCCTATAAAATTATTAAATAAAATTAAGCTAAATAAAGAAATAAAAATAAGAGTTGTTCCTTTTTGGTTTGGATTTCCTAGTAAAACTTTAAATTCTTTATGTAGTGTAGTTAAAATATTATTTCAAATAATATGATATCGAGAAGGTAAAAATCAATATATTGAAGGAATTATTAATAATCCAATAAAAGTTCTTAATCAATTTAAAGATAAATTTAAAATTCTAGAAGAAGGGTCAAAAACAGAAAATAAATTAGTTATCATTTTCAATTTATAGTAGTTGAATAAATTTTATTTAATTTATTTGATTTAGAAGATATAGGAATATAAATAAAATAATTAATTATATTAAATAGAATAAAAATAATTCTAAAAAATAAAAATAATGATAATCATCTAATAGGAGCTATTTGAGGAATTAAAAAATATTATATTTATAATAATTTTAGTTTGACATACTAATGTTATTAATTTAACTAATTTTTTTTTTTTTTTTTTTTTTTTTTTTTTTTTTTTTTTTTTTTTTTTTTTTTTTTTTTTTTTTTTTTTTTTTTTTTTTTTTTTTTTTTTTTTTTTTTTTTTTTTTTTTTTTTTTTTTTTATTTTTTTTTTTTTTTTTTTTTTTTTTTTTTTTTTTTTTTTTTTTTTTTTTTTTTTTTTTTTTTTTTTTTTTTTTTTTTTTTTTTTTTTTTTTTTTTTTTTTTTTTTTTTTTTTTTTTTTTTTTTTTTCATTAAAAGTAATTGCTAGATTACTATAACATGGTTTAAGAGACCAGTACTTGCTTTCAGTCATTTAATGTTAATTTATATTAGAAATTCATTTAATAAAAAAATTAATAGGGACACTTTCAATAACAATAGGTATAAAACTATGATTTGCTCCACAAATTTCTGAACATTGGCCAAAGAATAATCCTGGTCGATTAATTATAAAATTAGTTTGATTTAATCGACCAGGGGTTCCATCAATTTTAATACCTAAAGCGGGAATTGTTCATGAATGAATTACATCTGCCGCGGTAACTAAAATTCGAATTTGGGAATTTATTGGTAAAATAATTCGATTATCAACATCTAGTAAACGAAATCTATTTATATTTAATTCATTAGAAGGGATTATATAAGAATCAAATTCAATATTTATAAAATCTGAATATTCATAACTTCAATATCATTGATGACCAATTGATTTTAATGTAATAGAAGGTTCATTAATTTCATCTATTAAATATAATAATCGTAAAGAAGGAAAAGCAATAAATAATAAAATAAATGTTGGTAAAATTGTTCAAATTATTTCAATTGTTTGTCCATGTAGTAAATATCGATTAATATAATTATTAAAAAATAATGTCATTATTATATAAGATACTATTACTGTAACTATAATTAAAATTAATATAGTATGATCATGAAAAAAGGTTAATTGTTCTATTAAAGGTGAAGCTCTATCTTGTAAACTTAAATTTGCTCATGTTGCCATTTTTCTAATAAAAGTAAAATACTTTATATATGAAGCTTAAATCCATTGCACTAATCTGCCATATTAGAAATTAGAAAGTAATGGTAATTCAGAATAGCTATGTTCTGCAGGTGGAATATTTTGGTATCATTCAATTGAAGAATTTAATTGTATTGTATAAATTACTTGTCGTTGTTTAATTATACTTTTTCAAATAATAATCATAAATATAATAATACCTACAAGTGAAATTGTAGATCCAATTGTTGATACTACATTTCATGTAGTATAGGCATCAGGATAATCAGAATAACGACGAGGTATACCTGCTAATCCTAGAAAATGTTGAGGAAAAAATGTTAAATTTACACCAATAAATATAATAAAAAATTGAGTTTTTAATCATTTTATATTAAGAGATAATCCTGTAAATAAAGGATATCAATGAATAAATCCTGCTATAATAGCAAATACTGCTCCTATTGATAAAACATAATGAAAATGTGCAACTACATAATAAGTGTCATGTAAAATGATATCAATTGAAGAATTAGCTAGTACAACACCTGTTAATCCTCCTACGGTAAATAAAAATACAAATCCAAGAGATCATAAAATTCTTGGAGTATAAATTAATTGAGTACCATGTAAAGTAGCTAATCATCTAAAAATTTTAATACCAGTGGGAACTGCAATAATTATTGTAGCAGAAGTGAAATAAGCTCGAGTATCAACATCTATTCCTACTGTAAATATATGATGGGCTCAAACAATAAATCCTAATAAACCAATAGCTAATATTGCATAAATTATTCCTAATGAACCAAATGTTTCTTTTTTTCCACATTCTTGGCTAATAATATGAGAAATTATACCAAATCCTGGAAGAATTAAAATATATACTTCTGGGTGACCAAAAAATCAAAATAAATGTTGATATAAAATTGGATCTCCTCCTCCAGCTGGGTCAAAAAAGGAAGTATTTAAATTACGATCAGTTAAAAGTATAGTAATTGCACCTGCTAATACTGGTAATGATAAAAGAAGAAGTAAAGCTGTAATTACAACTGATCATACAAATAAAGGTATTCGGTCATATGAAATACCATTGGATCGTATATTAATAACAGTAGTAATAAAATTTACTGCTCCTAGAATTGAAGATATACCTGCTAAATGTAAAGAGAAAATAGCTAAATCTACAGATGCTCCTCCATGAGCAATTCTAGCAGATAGAGGTGGATAAACTGTTCATCCAGTTCCAGCTCCATTTTCTACTATACTACTTATTAGTAATAATGTTAAAGAAGGAGGTAATAATCAAAAACTTATATTATTTATTCGAGGAAATGCTATATCAGGGGCTCCTAATATTAATGGCACCAATCAATTTCCAAAACCTCCAATTATAATAGGTATAACTATAAAAAAAATTATGACAAATGCATGAGCAGTAACAATTACATTATAAATTTGATCATCACCAATTAATGCTCCAGGATGACCAAGTTCAGCACGAATTAATATACTTAATGAAGTTCCTACTATTCCTGCTCATGCACCAAATAGAAAATATAAAGTTCCAATATCTTTGTGATTAGTTGAAAATAATCATTGTTGCAATAATTTAAAAAATGATTAAATGGCTGAATTATAGGCAATAGACTGTAAATTTATTTATAAGAATTATTCTTTTTAATCAAAAACTTTATATTCAAAAATGATATTAAAATGCAATTTTAAAGGTATAATTAATAATTATTAAAGTTTTATTAAAAGTTTTATTAAAACTTAAAAGATTTTCTTATATTTATAACTTTGAAGGCTATTAGTTTTATTTAACTTAAAGTTTTAAATTAAATAAAATATAAAACTAATAATAAAAAAACCAAAAGTTGAAAAAAAAGAAAATCTTAAATAAATATTTATTAATAAATTTTTTCAATAAATTGAATAATTTCAATTATTTTCAAAATAATTTAATATAAATGCTGTATAACATAATCGTAAATAAAAAAATAAAGTAATTAAACTTATGATAATTATAATTGTTATAATTAATAATTGACTATTAAAAGTTAAATATTGAATAGTTATTCATTTTGGAATAAATCCTAAAAAAGGAGGTAATCCTCCTAATGATAATAAATTTATAAATAAAGAAAATTTTAAATATTTATTAAATATAAATATTGAAAATAATTGATTAATATGAAATAATTTAAATATATTAAATAAAAAAATTAAATTAAATGATAAAAAAGTATAAAATAAAAAATAATTAATTCATAAAGATTCATTAGAAAATATTCTTATAATTATTCATCCTAAATGATTAATAGAAGAAAAAGTTATTAATTTTCGTAGTGAAGTTTGATTTAATCCTCCTAATGAACCAATAATTACTGATAAAATAATACAGTAAAATAATATTGGTTTAATGATTAAATAAGAAATTAATATTAAAGGACTAATTTTTTGTCAAGTTATTAAAATTAATGAATTTATTCAATTTAATCCTTCTATTACATTAGGAAATCAAAAATGAAAAGGTGCAGTTCCTCTTTTTATTAATAAAGCAGATAAAATTATTATACAAATATAATTATTTTCTTTATCAAATAATAATTGATTTATAAAATTATTTTGAAATAAAAATAAAATTGATGAAAATAATAAAATTGAAGAAGCTAATGCTTGGGTTAGGAAATATTTTAAAGATGCTTCATTTGATATTAAATTATTATCTCTTATTAGGGGGATAAAAGATAATAAATTAATTTCTAAACCTATTCAAGCACCTAATCAAGAATTTGCTGAAATTGTAATTATTGTTCTTATTATTAAAATAAAAACAAATAAAATTTTAGATGAATTATTAAAAATTAAAAAAAAAAGGATTAAAACCTTTATAAGTGGGGTATGAACCCAATAGCTTAATTAGCTTATTTTTTTAAAAGTTATATTTTAGTGTATGAAGCACATAAGTTTTTGATACTTATAGAAATGGTTTAATTCCATTAAATATAAATAATGAATATAATAATAATTATATGATTTACTCTATCAAAGTAATACTTTTTCAGGCAATTCATTTATTTTAATATTAAAAAAAAAAATAAATTTAACTAATTTTTTTTTAATTTAAAATAATTTAAATAATTTTATTTTGTACTTATATATATATATACGCACGCATTTACATTAAATTTTTACATATATAAATATTTAAAAAATTTTAAATTACATTTAAAAAATTATATTCAAGAATATATTTTTAAATGTAATTTAAAATTTACATTAAATAT